GAACCATATTATGTGATGATGAAAAAAAAAAGAAATGCTTGCCAAAAGCATATGATCCCTTTTTCAACGGACCATATCGAGGAACGAGAAAAGAATTAGATTCACGTGAAATCATGAATACTTATACAGATACAGAAAATTTAGTAGAATTTTTTTTTATAAATAAGATTCATGATCTACTTCTTAATGGTTTCATAGAACCTCACCGTCAATCATTTTTGAATTCTACAGAAGAAAAAGGAATTGATTCAGAAAGTCAAGCAAAATATTTGCAATTTGTATTTGATGTAATTACAACACATACAAAAGACCAAAAAATAATGAAAAAGAAATCTATTGGAATTAGAAAAGAAGAAATCAGTAAAAAGGTTTCTCGATGGTCATACAAATTAACCGAGAATTTGGGAGAAGAGGAAGAAGAAAGTGACGAAGAATTGGAGGAAGAATATTATGAGATTCATTCAAGAAGAGCCAAACGTGTAATAATTTATAACGATAATGATCAAAATACCAATTCTATTTCTAGTATTCAGAATACTAGTAACAATGATAAAAATGATGATCAAATGGAAGAGGTGGCTTTGATACGTTACTCACAACAATCGGATTTTCGTCGCAATCTAATAAAAGGATCCATGCGCGCTCAAAGACGTAAAACAGTTATTTGGGGCCTCTTTCAAGTAAATATACATTCCCCGCTTTTTTTGGATCGTCTAGACAAAACATCTTTTTTTTCGTATTTTGATATCAACGAAATGAAGAATCTAATTTTTAGGAATTGGATGGACAGAGAAAAAGAATCAGAATTCAAAATTTCCTATTTTGAAAATGAAGATACAAAAGAAGAAAAGGAGAAAGAGGAAAAAAAATATAAAAATGAACAGATAGAAATATCAGAAGCTTGGGATACCTTTATATTTACTCAAGTAATAAGAGGTTTGATGTTAGTAACCCAATCTTTTCTTAGAAAATACTTTATATTGCCTTCATTAATAATAGCCAAAAATTTTTTCCGTATTTTATTATTTCAATTTCCCGAGTGGGACGAGGATTTTAAGGAATGGAATAGAGAAATCCATATTAAATGCACCTATAATGGTGTTCAATTATCAGAAACAGAATTTCCCCAAGATTGGTTAATAGACGGTATTCAGATAAAGATTCTATATCCTTTCTGTCTAAAACCTTGGAGAAAATCTAAGGCACGATCTCATCATAGAGATCGAATGAAAAAAAAAGAGAAAAAAACAAATTTTTGTTTTTTAACAGTCTGGGGAATGGAAGCGGAATTTCCATTTGGTTCTCCCCGAAAACGACCTTTTTTTTTTGAACCTATTTATAAAGAACTCCAAAAAATAAAGAAAAAAGTGAAAAAGAAATTTTTACAAGTCCTAATAAATAAAAAAAGAAAATACTTTCTAAAAGTTAGAAAAGAAGAAACAAAAGGAGTTATCAACCTAATAATGAAAAAACTGGAGAAAGTAAATCCAAATTTATTATTTGAAGTGAGAAAAGAAAAAGTATATGAACCGAACGAAAACAAAAAATATTTCAAAAAAAATAATAAGATTCTTCCCGAATCTTCCGTTCTAAATCAAATGATGAATTGGTTTAATTATTCACTAATAGAAAGAAGAATGAAAGATCTTTCTGATAAGACAATCAAAATCAGAAATAGAATTGAACAAATCGCAAAAGACAAGAAAAAAGAAAAAATAGTTATAATTTCTAATAATAAAAGATCGGGATCACAGAAACATATTTGGAAAATATTAAAAAGGAAAAATATCCGATTAATACGTAAATCACACTACTTTATCAAATCATTCATTGAAAAAATATATATAGATATTTTGCCATGTACCATTATCATTTCTAAGATCAATGCACAACTTTTCTTTGAATCAACAAAAAAGATATTTAAGAAATCCATTTACAACAATGAAATAAATCAAGAACAAGAAAGAATTGATGAAATAAATAAAAATACAATGAATTTTCTTTTGACTATAAAAAAGAAAATTTTTTTTTCAAATACTGATAATACTAAGAGCAATAAAAATTTCAATACTTATTGGAACTTATCTTCCCTGTCCCAAGCATATGTTTTTTACAAAATATCACAAAACCCATTACTTAATAAGTCTCAATTGAGACCTGTACTTCAATATCAAGGGAACTATCCTTTTTTTAAGGATAATTTAAAAGACTATTGTATGATACATGGAATATTTAATTCTAAATCAAGACATAAGAAAATTCATACATATGTAATAAACGAATGGAAAAACTGGTTAAAAGGTCATTATAAATATGATTTATCTCAAAAAAAAAGGTTTCAATTAGTACCTAAAGAATGGAAAAATAGAATCAATAAACATCGTTTGATTCAAAACAGGGAATCAAACCAATTGGATTTATATAAAAAATACCAATCCATTTATTCTATGAATAAAAATGACTATGCAGAGAATTCATTTATTAATCAAAAAGACAAATGGAAAAAACATTATAGATATGATCTTTTATCATATAAATACATAAGCCTCCCTAATTTATACATTTCTGGATCAACATTAGAAAGAAACGGGGACCAAGAAATTCCATATCATTTCAATACATCGAAACCTGAATCATTTGATATATTGGTAAGTATACCTAATAATGATTATCTAGAAAAAGGATACCTTATTTATAGGAATACAAATTTGGATAGAAAATATTTTGATTGTAGAATTCTGAATCTTTGTTTTAGAAATAATATTGAGATCTGGACCAATGCACATATTGGCATCAAGATTCAGAATAATACTAAGACTGAAATCAATAATTTCCAAAAAATGGAAAAAAAAGATCTTTTTAATCCTACAATTCATCAAGAGATCAAACCGTGCAATCAAAAAAGTTTCTTTTTTGATTGCATGGGAATGAATAAAAAAAGGTTATATGATACCGCATCAAATAATGATACTATATCCAATCTAAAAACATCCAATCTAAAAACTTGGTTCTTCCCAGAATTTGTGCTACTTTTTGATGTATATAAAATTCAACCTTGGATCATTCCAATCAAATCACTCTTTTTTCATTTTTCTATAAATGAAAAAAGTAAAAACATTAACGTAAATCCAAAGAAATCATCTAAGAAAAAAAAAGATCTTGAATTAGGAAATTCCAAGCAGGAAGAAACCCAACAACAGGTCCAAAAATATATTGTATTGAATCTACTAAAACAAAAAAAGAAAAAAGCTGTTGAAGAAGATTACGCAAGATTAGAAAAGGTTATAAAAAAAAAACAATATAAGAACAAGAATGAAATGGAACTAGATTTCTTTTTGAGAAAATATTTCCTTTTTCAACTAAGATGGGCTGATCCTTTGAATAAGAAAATAATGAAAAATATCAGGATATATTGTCTCTTACTTAGACTGATAAATCCAAAGGAAATTGCTATATCTTCGATTCAAAGAGGTGAAATAAATCTAGATGAAATGCTGATTCAAAAGGACCTAGTTCTTGCAGAATTGATAAGAAAGGGAATATTTCTTATTGAACCAATTTTTCTATCTATACGAAGGGACGGAAAATCTATTTTATATCAAACTATAGATATTTCATTGGTCGATAATAAGAAGCACCAAACAAATAAAAAATACACAAAAAAAAGATATATTGAGAAAGGGGTTTTTGAAAAATCCATTGTACAACACAGCAACATATTTTTGAGTGGAGACAAAAATCATTATGATTTACTTGTTCCTGAAAATATTCTATCTCCCAGACGTCGTAGAGAATTTCGAATTCGAATTTGTTTCAATTCCCGAAATTTTCATGTTGTGGATAGAAATCCAAGATTTTGCAATGAAAACAAAATAAGAAACTGTGGGCAATTTTTCAATGAGGGCAAATCTATTAATAAAGATGGAAAAAATTTCATTAAATTCAAATTATTTATTTGGCCCAATTATCAATTAGAAGATTTAGCTTGTATGAATCGCTATTGGTTTGATACCAATAATAGCAGTCGTTTCAGTATGTCAAGAATACATATGTATTAACAATTCCAAATGAATTCAATTCCAATGAAAAAAAAATAAATAAATTGTTCTATTTTATGAATAGAATCCAATTTTGATGTATACTAGATAAAAATAACTGGCATAAGAAATATTATTTCTTATTATTTTTCCTGATCGGTAAAATTTACAAAAAATAAAGATAGAAATTTTAATTTATGGTCAAAAATTCATTCATCTCAGTTATTACACAAGAAGAAAAAGAAGAAAATAGTGGATCTGTTGAATTTCAAGTATTCCATTTCACCAGTAAGATACGGAGACTTACTTCACATTTAGAATTGCACAAAAGAGATTTTTTATCGCAAAGAGGTCTACGAATAATTTTGGGAAAACGTCAACGATTATTGACTTATTTATCAAAGAAAAATAAAGTGCGTTATAAAAAATTAATGGATCAGTTAGATATTAGGGAACCAAAAACTCGTTAATTAAATTTGAATTTCTTCTTTGAGTTTCTTATTATTATCCTCGGTCTTTTTTTATTTTTTTCTTAGTTCAGTTTTTTTCATTTTAAGAAATTCATGAAATAATGAATTAAGAAAAAAATATGACTGTACCGGCTACAACAAAAATTTGAGAATAGTCAATTCTCACCACCCATCAATGCATGGTATTCTTCGGCTGATCGTTCCTCTGGATGGTGAAGATGTTATTGACTGTGAACCTATATTGGGCTATTTACACAGAGGGATAGCGGAGAACAAAACAATTATACAATATTTGCCTTATGTCACACGTTAAGATTATTTAGCTACTATGGAATTGAGAAAAGGAAATGCACCAGAACGATTGGAAAGTGTTCAATTGCCTAAAAGGGCCAGTTATATCTGCTGGAACTAAGCCGTATAGCCTCCCATTTGTTATGGCTCGGTCCTTTTATGGCCACTATTGGTGTACAGACTCCCTTTTTCTATATTTTCTTTTTTCTATATTTTAAGATTTTAAGAGAGAAGAGGAAATTCATATATGATCTATTTGAAGCCGCCACAGGTATACGGATCATGCATAATTCTTTCTGCATTGGAGGAGTAGCTGCGGATTTACCTTATTACTGGATAGATAAATGTTTTGATTTCTGTGATTCTTTTTTAACAGAACTTGTTGAGTATCAAAAACTCATTACGTGAAATCCCATTTTTTTTGGAACGAGTTGAAGGAGTGGCATTATTGGTGAAGAGGAGCCAATAAATTGGGGTTTATAAGAACCAATGCTACGAGCTTATGGAATCCAATGAGATCTTCACAAAGTTGATCTCTATGCGTGTTACAATCAATTTAATTATAAAGTAAAATGACAAAAAGAAGGCGATACATTAGATCACTCTTTAGTAAGAATTGGCGAAATGCAAGAATCCATAAAAATCATTCAACAGGCTCTAGAAGGAATTACTGGAGGACCTTATGAAAATTTAGAAAACCTTTTCATAGGACATCAAATGGAATAATTTTGAATATAGATTTCTTACTAAAAAACATTCACCCAATTTTGAATTGTTAAAACAAGAACTTTATGTAAAGGTAGAGGTCCAAAATTAGAATTAGGAATTTGAGTAATAGGAGTGAGTAATAGGAGATAGTAGTGTTTTACCCTGGAGATGGAAAATTCGTCCACCTGGTTTCATCAATTTGCAAATCTTTCCCCCATATATAGTTAAAAGAATGAAATTGACTGACATCATGACGATACTAGGTAATATAGATATCAGAGTTGATCGTTGAAATTATAATTGATACGACAGAAGTACAAACTATTCATTCTTTTTATAGTTTTCTAGATTAGAATTCCTAAAATAAATCTATGGACTCATATGGATTTTTGTACCCATTTTCACCCTTGTCTTAGGAATCACAATGGGTATTAGTCATTGTGTGGTTAGAAAGAAAAATATCTGCAGCAATACAACAATGTATTTGACCTGAAGTCTTAGTGGATGGGACCAAACTACTTTTGAAGGAGGATCGTCTTTTATCTAAAGGTAATATTCGTTTATTTAAGGTCGGACCTTCTGTAGGGTTTATATAAATTCTACTAAATCATTTAGTAATTCCTTTGAAATATCACCTTGTTTTAACTGATCTCATTACAGGTGTTCTTTTATGGATTTCCTTTTCAAGTATTGTCCCCATTGGTTTTCTTATGTCAGGATATGGATCAAATAATAAATATTCCTTTTCAGGCGGTATACAAGCTGCAGCTCAATCAATTAGTTATGAAATACCATTCACTCTCTGTGTGTTAGCAATATCTCTACGTGTGATTCGTTGGAACATGAACTTTTTTTATATCTTTTTTAGAAATTTATAGAAAAGATAAAAGAAATGAATTTAAATATTTAATAGGTTTTTTAGTTTTTCTAATGTCTTCTATAGCAGAATGTGAAAGATTACCTTTTGATTTATTTTATTTACCAGAAGCAGAGGAGGAATTAGTAGCAGGTTCGAATATTCAGGTATAAAATCCGGGTTCTTTTATCTTGCTTATTACCTAAATTTATGAGTTTCTTCATTATTTCAAAAAGTTCTGTACTGAGGTGTATGGAATTTTTCTATTCCGTACATATCTCTTACTGAACTTTTTGGAATAAAATGTTTAGAGTCTTTGTAATAGCAATTAGTACCTTTATTACATTAGCTAAAGCTTATTTGTTTCTGTTCATTCCTATCACAACAAGATTGACTTTACCTAGGATGAGAGAGAATGGATCAATTATGAAATCGCTGAATAATTAGTCATAATTCTTCTATTTTCACATAGAAATCAAAACATAAGACTTTTAGAATATTCTAAATAGAATCTAATAGAATTAGAATGAAATAGAATATTCTATTTCCTATATATTTAGAATTTAGAGTTACTAACCTATTCTATAACTAAACTAATAACAAACGTATTCATTTGATATATTTTGATATATATTATATCATAATATCCTTAATTAGAAATTCTATTTCTATCTTCATTATATAGAATCTTTCTATATGTATATATTTTACATACATATAGTAAATTTTTATAGTAAAATTCAAATGAATTGGATTCATAAACTTCTATTTCATGGTTATTGAAATAGAAATCAAAGTATCTTGGCACTTTCTCATAAACAGATTAAAAAATATATTGATTCTTAAAATTTTGATAAATCATTGATTCGTCTGGTGTCTACAATATAAAATCTATGATTATTTCATTTTATTATTTTCCCAGATCGAAAATATTTTGTGTTCAAAACTGGAATTTATAGACCCAATGTCACATTCAGTAAAGATTTATGATACATGTATAGGATGTACTCAATGTGTTCGAGCTTGTCCCACGGATGTATTAGAAATGATACCTTGGGACGGATGTAAAGCTAAGCAAATTGCTTCTGCGCCAAGAACCGAAGATTGTGTAGGTTGTAAAAGATGTGAATCCGCTTGTCCAACGGATTTTTTGAGTGTCCGTGTTTATTTATGGCATGAAACAACTCGCAGCATGGGTCTTTCTTATTGATATGTGATAAAAAATTCCACTTGAATCATTTGATTCCTTTTTACCGACAAAAACCCGTGCTCGGGAGAAGAATAATAGATTTTCTTTTCTCGAGTACGGGTTTTTCTGGTCTAATTTTATCTTGTCTTTATCACGAGTTATTTTATTTGGTTAACAATACTTCTTTTTTTGCCCTTATTCGCGGGTTATTCAATTGTCTTTTTTCCTCATAGGGGAAATAATGGAAATAATAAGGTGTATAGTGGTATACTCTATGTATATGTATCCTAGAGTTCCTTCTAATGACCTATTTCTTTTGTTATCATTTCCAATTGGACGATCCATTAACCCAATTGAAGGAAGATTCTAAACGGATCAATCTTTTTGATTTTCACTGGAGACTGGAAACCGATGGACTTTCCATAGGACCCATTTTACTGACAGGATTTATAACTACTTTAGCAGTTTGGCCAGTTACTTGAAATTGGAAATCCGCGATTTTTCTATTTATTAATGTTAGCAATGTATAGTGGCCAAATAGAATCTTTTTCTTCTCGAGACCTTTTACTTTTTTTCTCATGTGGGGAGGCCTTTACTTGGCTACAAAGTTTTGTCGGAGGCTCCTTTTTTAAGTTCTAGGTATGGATTTATAAGGTTCCAATGAACCAATAGTAGATTCATAAAAATTAGTGAATCAATCGTATCTTGCAGCATTGGAAATAATACTATATTTTGATTTTCTTATTGCTTATTCGCCGATGATACCCCTACATACATGGTTACCAGATACCGCACATCATAGTACATGTATACTTTTAGCTGGAATCTTATTAAAGATATATGAATTGATTCGGATCAATATGGAATTATTAGCTCACGCTCATTCTAGATTATCTACCTGGTTGGTGATAGTAGAAATAATACAAATTATTTATGCAGCTTCAACTTTTCTCAGTCGACATAATTTAAAAAAACGTATTGCCCATTCTTCCGTATCTCACATGTATTTCCTAATTATAGAAATTGGTTCTATAACTGGTATAGGACTTAATGGAGCCTTTTTACAAATACTCTCTTATGCATTGATGGGTGTTGCACTTTTTTCTTAGCAGGAACAAGTTGTGATAGAATACGTTTTGTTTATCTCGAAGAGATGGGGATATCTATCCCAATGCCAAAAATATTTACCATGTTTAGTAGTTTCTCGATGGTTTCTCTTGCATTGTAAGGAATCAGTGGTTTTGTTGCAGAATTTTTAGTCTTTTTGAAATAAATACCAGCCCAAAATATCTTTTCATGCCAAAAATGTTAATTACTTTTGTAATGGCAATTGGAATCCTCTTTTTTACTATGTTACATCAGATTTTCTATGGATACAAGCTATTCAATATTCCAAACTCGAATTTTTTTGATTCTGGACCACGAGAACTTTTTGTCTCGATCTGTATCTTTCTACCTGTAATAGGAATTGGTATTTATTTTGATTTTGTTCTCCCGTTATCGGTTGACAAGGTACAAGTTTTATTATCTAATTATTTTTATAGATACTCATTCTTTTTTTAGATTCAATAAATTTCATTAATTGGAAAAAAAGTCTTAGAATTCTTTGACTTTCATATTTTCACGATTCTTCGTTGTACAATGAAAAAAGGGAAGGGTGAATTAGAATTGTAATGAGATACATCTAAAGTTTTTGAGAACCTTTTGAATAATTCCTATATTTCAATGGTTCTCAAAAACTCGCACAAAATTACATTTTTTATCAAATGATTCTTTTATTTATTCTTTATTTTTGATGTAGTTTACTTTCTTCAATTAGATATTAATTGGAATGAACCATAACTATGGAACCCGATTCCTAATAGATTGATCCCAAAATAGCATATCCAAATTATAAGAAATCCTATAGAAGCTACAAATGCCGAATTCGTGCCTTGATCTTGCAATTTTGAATTTTTTCTAGTATGTAAATAAATTGCAAATAAGGTCCAAGTAATAAATGCCCAAGTTTCCTTAGGGTCCCAATTCCAATATGAACCCCATGCTTCATTAGCCCATACTGCTCCAGAAAGAATGCCTATGGTTAAAAAGGTAAACCCTAAACTAATTACACGATAACTCCAATAATCCAAACGCTGAATTAATTGATATTTGTAAAAATTTTGAAATGAGAGGAAAGAAGTCTTTTTTAAAACAAAAACACTTCCTTTTTCGTTCAAATATTCCATATCACCAAAGAAAAACGACTTCCTTAAACTGAAAATGTTTTTCAAAAAAAAATCGATTTTTTTTTGAAATGTAATCACTATAAGAGCAACTGATAATAATGATCCGCATACAAGAGCTGCATAGCTCAATAACATCATACTGACATGCATCATTAACCACTGAGATTGTAGAGCAGGTACTAATATTGCGGATTGATGCATTTCAGTTGAAAGACCTGACGTGGCGAAACCTTGGGTAAAAATAGCACTTGGTGCAGTTATTGCGTTTAAATCATTTTTATGATTCCTAAGATACGGAATCATATGAATAATGGATAAACTCCATGAAAGGAAGATTAATGATTCGTATAAATTACTTAAAGGAAAATGTCCCGAAGAAATCCAACGAATAACTAAAAAACCTGTTATAGAGAAAAAAGTAGCTATCATCCCTTTTTCTGACGAATTACATAATCCTTCGATTTCATAGACTAATAAGTTCATCAAATGAATTAGAATCACAATTGATATGATCGAAAAGGAAATATGAGTTAATATATGTTCTAAGGTTACAAATATCATAAAGAAGAGTCCCTTTTAAATAATGGAAATCGGGGGATTAAATAGAATCTAAAAGATAATATTTTCAATATTTTAGATTCTATTTTAGATCTATTGTGTCTATATTTATATTATTTATGAATATAAATTCATATTTATGCCGCCACTCGGACTCGAACCGAGATGCTCTAGCACTGCTTCCTAAGAGCAGCGTGTCTACCAATTTCACCATGGCGGCTTACCTTAAATAATAATAGGAAATTCATGTTGAATTGTCGATACTCAATAGAGTTTAGGAAACAATGAAGAAAGATGCATTTCCATTCATATGTCATATGTAAATGTTCAATATCAAGAATACTTAATTAATATATTCATCTTCATAAGTTCAGTTTTCAAAATCAACTTTCCGTACTATAAACCTAGTTCTTGTTTATCCAGAACAGTCAGAATTCCAAATTTTCGTTTTCAGTCGAAGTATAAAATTCATAATTTTTTCTAATGATTTTGAAACCCAACACCTTAAGTATAAAGTCTAATGAAATATTCAGATTCTTCCTTGTTTATCGTAATTGTGCTTTTCTATTTTGAAAAGCACAATTCATAGGAAATAAAAAAACATCTCACGAATTCAATATCTCAATATCAATCAATATAAATTTCAATAATAGAATATAATAGAAATATAGAAAGACTATAAAAAAAAAAAAAAAGAAAATACACAATACTGAGTACTTTGAATCAAGTGAATCAAGTAGACAGAAAGATCCTTATTTTTCATATTACCTAGTTCTAAATAATAAAGAGAAATGAATCATTTGTCTTTCAATTCAAAAATAGAAATTCGGAAGTTCTTTGAAACATGTCAATTAAGATTTTTCCAAGACTTTTTTTTGTCGCACAAAAAAACTTTTTGACTGTCCGGTGGAAATAGATTTAGCTAAAGAAAAAGCTTTTACTGCCTCTAAAGATCCTTTTTTTTTCCAAAGATTTCTACGAATATGTTTTTTTGACATAGAAGTACGTTTTTTTGGAACTGCCATTCAAAAGGTTAGGTGACTCCTTTTTCTCGTTGTATGTGAAAGACATATATTGTTCAAGAATTACTTTTTCTTAGTTAATATTCCATACCATAAATTCTAAAATTCCCTTAATAATATTAAGAATATCATAACATAAAAATAGAAAAAAAAAAAAAGAAATCTATCTTAAATCTAGAAATATATCATATATCTAGTCATATATCTAGAAATTACATAATTAGAACATAATTCTAAGAATTTTATAGGATTAGAATCCTAATTAGAATAGAATATAATGTAAAAGAAAAATCCAATTATTCAAAATATCAAATATCATATAATTTCAAAAATATTTTTTTTTCTGTAGTTACTAATTAATAACTAAATAAAAAACTTAACTAATTATTTGATCATATTCTTTACCAACCGATTGCAACTTTCATTTCAAATATGTAATAAAACAAAAGTCATAATTCCAATATTTGTATTTGATCTTTTTCATATCTTTTTCTTATTGTTTTTTCGAGATTAGAATTTAATATCTTCATGCATAAGGATAATGGATTACCTAGTATAAAAGATTTCAAAATCATTACAAACCTCCCTTTCTTTTCTATTGCAATTTCTCGATTATTATATGATGATTCCTTAACTTTCCATATCTATATAGATAGAAACAGATATACTATAAATGACATCTCTTATGTCAATGACACAAAAGGGATATGAAATGAATGGAATTGGGATATAGATGGAATATAATGAAATAGATCCACATTGAGGTTCCCTATGAAATGAGGCATGGAACGGAGCCACTACGAAGAAGTTCCTGGAGTTACGAAGGAAGCTTCGGACTCATATTGTTCATGGGTTGAGAACGGGAGTTGAACTCTATGAGGTTGAATCTCCCGTTGTTCCTCAGTAGCTCAGTGGTAGAGCGGTTGGCTGTTAACTGACTGGTCGTAGGTTCGAATCCTACTTGGGGAGATTTGATTCATTCTTCATGAAAGAATGAAGAATTGAATGAAAGGGCTCACTTTGACCGTTAGGAGTAGGTAACCCGTTCCCTGTCTTTGTTTCTATTGCATTCTATCTCATCGTATCACATTCTGTTCTACAATATTTGAGAATCACCCTCAATACCTCGGCATAGATCCGA